AATAAGGTGCCTGAAGCTAATAAAGGACTATTTTGATGGAATAGATTATGTAAATAAATTACCCTTATTATATTTTTTAGAATTAAACTAAACCTTAAAAGATCAAAACTTTTTGTGCATCATACACTAAAATATAAAAAAGATAAGCTAAATAAGCTATTAGGTTCATACCCTAATTATAGAAGTAAAGCCTTCTTCTTTTTAATTTTTAATAGTAATTCACTATTTTTAATAACAATGGTTCTAAGAACTGTAATAGTTATTAGATCAGAAACATGATTAGGGGTATGAATAGGCTTAGAAATAAATATAATTTCATTTATCCCTATTATGTATGAATCTAAAAACACAGCATCTTCTGAGAGATGTATAATTTATTTTATCGTTCAAAGTTTAGGATCAGTCTTAATATTAATTTCTGCATTATTAGACCCCTTTTTTATAGTTCCTCCCACTATAGAAAGAGAGCCTTATAATACAATAATTATATTAAGAATAATAATTAAACTAGGAATACCTCCGTTTCATTTCTGATTTCCAGAAATCTTAGAAAAAATAAAATGAAATAAATGCTTTTTATTAATAAGATGACAGAAAATTGCACCAATATGAATTATTAGATACGTTATAAACAGCCCTATTTTGATATTCACTATCATTTTAGCAGTAATTGTTGGGGCCATTGGGGGTTTAAACCAAACCTCTTTACGCAAAGTAATAGGATATTCATCCATTAGACATATGGGCTGATTAATCGCCTGTTTAGCATATAATTATGATTATTGGGTAGTATATATAATTTTATACGCAGGCATAATTTGATTATTAATTATAATATTTAATCAATACTCCGCTTACTTTATTAATCAAATAATTAATTCTAGCCCCTCCTACATAGAAAAGCTTCTCATTACGATTTCATTATTAAGTTTTGGGGGCCTACCTCCATTTATTGGATTTTTACCTAAGTTATTAGTAATTCAATCAATAATTGATAACTTAATTGTTACACTTATTATAATAATAACTACTCTTATTACCTTATTTTATTATCTTCGAATTATTAGATCCTGCTTCTTGATTTATTCATCATCAATTAAATGACACACAAGTAAAAAATTACAACCTATATTAATTATATTAATGTTTACATTTCACTTCTCCCTACCTGTAATTGCAATATTTAGCTTTTAGTTTTTAAAGCTTTAAGTTAAGAAAACTATTAACCTTCAAAGTTAAAATTACAGGTGTTAATGTAAGCTTTAGTATTATTACTACTTCAGAATTGCAGTCTGATATCATATATTGACTATAAAGCCTAACAAGGGGTTATTAACCATAAATAAATTTACAATTTATCGCCTACTTATTCAGCCACCTTATCAATGAATAAATGACTCTTCTCAACTAACCACAAAGATATCGGAACTCTATATTTTTTATTGGGAGCTTGGGCTGGCATAATAGGAACATCCCTTAGATGAATCATTCGAATTGAACTAGGTCAACCTGGATCATTTATTGGAAATGACCAAATTTATAATGTAATTGTTACAGCTCACGCCTTTATTATAATTTTTTTTATAGTTATACCTGTTATAATTGGAGGGTTTGGAAATTGACTTGTACCCCTAATAATTGGTGCCCCAGATATAGCATTCCCTCGAATAAATAATATAAGATTTTGATTATTACCCCCATCCCTAACTCTTCTGTTAGTTAGAAGATTCGTAGAGAGAGGTGTAGGAACAGGATGAACAGTATACCCTCCATTATCAAGTAACATTGCCCATAGAGGAGCATCCGTTGATTTAGCCATTTTTTCCCTACACCTAGCAGGTGTTTCATCAATTTTAGGAGCCGTAAATTTCATCTCTACAATTATCAATATACGACCATCAGGAATACGCCCTGATCGAATTCCATTATTTGTTTGATCAGTAGGAATTACTGCCCTTCTCCTCTTACTTAGCCTTCCTGTTCTTGCAGGAGCAATTACTATACTTTTAACAGATCGAAACTTTAATACCTCATTTTTTGACCCTGCTGGAGGGGGAGACCCTATTTTATATCAACATTTATTTTGATTCTTTGGACACCCCGAAGTATATATTCTAATTTTACCCGGGTTTGGTCTTATCTCCCACATCATTGCCATAGAGACTGGGAAAAATGAAGCCTTTGGAACTTTAGGAATAATTTACGCCATACTAGCCATTGGATTATTAGGATTTATTGTATGAGCACATCATATATTTACAGTAGGTATAGACGTAGACACTCGCGCTTACTTTACTTCAGCTACTATAATTATTGCTGTTCCAACTGGAATTAAAATCTTCAGATGACTAGCTACTCTTCATGGAAGAGTAATTATATACACACCAAGAATTTTATGAGCATTAGGATTTGTTTTCTTATTTACAATTGGCGGATTAACTGGAGTCATTTTAGCAAATTCAAGAATTGATATTGTACTCCATGACACATATTATGTTGTAGCCCACTTCCATTATGTCCTCTCAATAGGAGCTGTATTTGCAATTATAGGAGGAACAATCCAATGATACCCTTTATTTACAGGAATAACAATAAATCCATTATGATTAAAAATTCAATTCATAATTATATTCGTAGGAGTAAATATAACCTTTTTCCCCCAACACTTCTTAGGATTAAGAGGAATACCTCGACGATACTCTGACTATCCAGACAGATACACATGTTGAAATATTATTTCTTCTATTGGAAGAACCATTTCATTAATCGGAATTATCTTTTTCCTATTTATTATTTGAGAAAGTATAACAACCAAGCGTCAAGTAGTATTTTCAGAAAGAATGTCTTCTAATATTGAATGACTCCAAAAATACCCCCCAGCAGAACATTCATACGCAGAGATTCCCATTATTTGTGCCTCTTAATGTGGCAGAAATTTCATGCAATGAACTTAAGCTTCATTAATAAAGAATCCTCTTTCATTAAGAATAGCTACATGAAGAAACTTAGGAACTCAAGATGCTAACTCCCCACTAATAGAACAATTAACCTTCTTCCACGATCATACTCTTATAATCTTAACAATAATTACTATCCTAGTAGCATATATAATAAGAACAATTTTTTTTAATAAACTAATTAATCGCAATCTTCTAGAAGGACAAACAATTGAATTAATTTGAACTATCCTTCCAGCCTTCACTTTAATCTTTATCGCCCTCCCAAGCTTACAAATTCTATATTTAATAGACGAACTAAATAAACCAGTAATTACAATTAAATCAATTGGCCATCAATGATATTGAACTTATGAATATTCAGACTTCAATAATATTGAATTTGATTCATATATAAAACCCCTTAATAGCTCAGAAATAAGAGACTTTCGACTGCTAGACGTAGATAACCGCACTATCTTACCAATAAATACACAAATTCGTATCTTAATTACATCTGCGGATGTAATTCATTCTTGAACAATCCCAAGATTAGGAATTAAAATTGATGGTACTCCCGGACGATTAAACCAAGGAAGAATATTTATTAATCGCCCAGGTCTAATATTTGGACAATGCTCAGAAATTTGTGGTGCCAACCATAGATTCATGCCAATCGTAGTAGAAAGTGTTTCTACTAATCAATTCATCCACTGACTTAAAAGTAACTCATTAAGTGACTGAAAGTAAGTATTGGTCTCTTAAACCAAATTATGGTAATTAACAATTACCCTTAATGAAGAAATTAGTTTAATATAAAACATTAGCCTGTCAGACTAAAAATATTTAATTAATATTTCTTAATCCCACAAATAGCACCTATCTGATGAACAACTATATATTTTACCTTTATTCTATCCTTCTTAATTATATTCTTTATATTATTCTTTCATTCACACCAAACCACTTTGAATAAAAAAAATAAGAGAATCACCCATACCAAGATTAATTGAAAATGATAACAAACTTGTTCTCAGCCTTTGATCCCGCAACATCAATAAATCTATCCCTTAATTGATTAAGAACATTTTTAGGATTTTTATTAATTCCATCAACCTACTGAATACTCCCCTCACGATACAATTCCCTAATAAAAATAATTCAAACAAAGCTTCATTTAGAATTTAAAACACTTTTAGGGGAGGACAGAGGAGGGTTCTCAATCTTATTTATTTCCCTTTTTATATTTATTCTTTTCAACAACGCATTAGGATTACTTCCTTATGTATTTACCAGATCAAGTCACTTAATCTACACAATTTCCCTGGCCCTGCCATTATGATTATCAATTATAATCTTTGGATGAATTAATCACACACAACATATATTAGCACATTTAATCCCCGAAGGAAGCCCAGGCCCCCTCATACCTCTTATAACTTGCATTGAAGTAATTAGAAACTTAATTCGGCCAGGGTCATTAGCCGTTCGATTAATAGCAAATATAATTGCAGGACATATATTTATAATTTTTCTAGGTGACGGATTAATAAACTCATCTATTCAATGAATTCCAATCCTAATAGCCTGCCAGATTATCTTAACATTATTTGAAGCAGCTGTAGCTGTAGTTCAAGCTTACGTATTTTCCACCCTTAGAACACTTTACACTAGAGAAGTAACCTATGAAAACACATAATCACCCCTATCATCTAGTAGATTACAGACCTTGACCCTTAACAGGGTCAATTGGAGCTTTAACTGTCACTTCAGGCATAATTAGATGATTCCATAAAAACGACATTAATCTTTATTTATTAGGAATCACAATTATTATACTAACTATAATTCAATGGTGACGTGATATCACCCGAGAAGCAACCTACCAGGGCAAACATACCCTAGCAGTAACTAAAGGACTAAAACTAGGAATAATTTTATTCATTATCTCAGAAGTATTCTTCTTCATTTCATTCTTCTGAGCATTCTTCCATAGAAGTTTATCTCCAACTATTGAAATTGGTATAACTTGACCACCAAAAGGAATTATGACATTTGATCCTATACAAATCCCTATATTAAATACCATAATTTTATTATGCTCAGGAATTACAGTAACATGAGCACATCATAGCTTAATAGAAAGAAAACATTCCCAAACAACTCAAGCACTATTTATTACAGTGATACTAGGATTATACTTTACTATCCTCCAAGGATTCGAATATTATGAATCCAGCTTTACTATTAGAGACTCAATTTATGGATCATGCTTTTTTATAGCTACTGGATTCCATGGAATTCATGTAATTATTGGAACTACATTCCTCGCTGTATGCCTAATACGACATACAATATACCACTTTAGAAGACAACATCACTTTGGATTTGAAGCAGCTGCATGATATTGACACTTTGTCGATGTAGTTTGATTATTCCTTTATATTTCAATCTACTGATGAGGTAGCTAATTCCTTTAGTATAAAAAGTATATTTAACTTCCAATTAAAAGGTTTATTCTATAAAAGGAATAATTTACACCATTATCATCTCTGTAACAGCAGCCACATTAATTTCAATGATATTAATTATCATTTGCACAATAATCTCCAAAAAAACAATCCTAGACCAACAAAAAATATCCCCATTTGAATGTGGATTTGATCCCAAAAGATCATCACGTATGCCGTTCTCTATTCAATTCTTCTTAATTGCTATCCTATTCCTCATCTTTGACATCGAAATCGTAATTATTCTACCAATAATTATTACCTTAAAAATTAGATCCGCAACTACTTGATTTGTAACCATTACAGCATTTATTATTATTCTACTAGCTGGGCTATACCACGAATGGAATAATGGAGTTCTAGATTGAGCAAAATAGGGGTTGTAGTTAAAAATAACATTTAATTTGCAATTAAAAAGTACTAATATAAGTCTTCCTCACAAAAGTAATGAAGTAAGATATTACACTTAGTTTCGACCTAAGAATCAGAGATTAAACTCCTTACTTAAAGCCCTTAATTGAAGCCAAAGAGAGGCTTTTCATTGTTAATGAAAAAACTGATTTAACATCCAATTAAAAGAGAATGAAGATTCTAAAAGAAGCTGCTAACTATCTTTTAAAGCGGTTAAACTCCGTTTTTCTCTTATTATTCATGTAGTTTAATTAAAACATTCCATTTTCAATGGAAAAATGAATTTATTCCATGAATTTACCCAAAAAGATTTACTTATACTAGTATCTTCAATACTATGCTTTAACTTTAAGCTATCTGAGTTAAATTAAAGAGAAAATAAAAATAAATACAATAACCATAATATAAACCCTAACATTATTATACTGATAATGATTCATTGCCCGTCTAATAAAAGAATCAAAAGATACTAAAGATTTGGAAACTAAAAATTCACCTCAACCACTATCCATAGACTCCGAATATCTTTTAGCCAAATAAAAAGAGCCCTTACAAACCACAGAGGTCATAAAATAAGACATAAATCATATTGGCCCCACAAAAAAAGAAAATAAATAAAACCGCTTTAAAAACAAAAAACTCCTAATATTATATACACAAGATAAATAACCCAATAATCCTCCTGTAAAAATAAAAATTAAAGGTATGACCTTTAAATAAACAGGTAAAACGATCAAAAATGGAATAGGAAAAATTAATCATCTTAATATTCTACCAGCAAAAATAGATAATATAGCAAGAACAATTATAGACCTCATTATAATACTATCCTCACTATAATTTTGACAAACATATATACTAACATTACTAAATACAATATAATAAATAACACGAACAGTATAAGAAACAGTACCACCAATCGAAAGAAAGAAAATTATAAAAATAAAAAAGTTATAACCAGACATTATTATTATTTCCATAATTAAATCCTTAGAATAAAACCCAGATATAAAAGGCACCCCACATAAAGATATATTAGAAATAAAAAAACAAGTACAAGTAAAAGGCAATTGATTTGCTATTATGCCTATGTGACGAATATCCTGAGAATCTCTTATACAATGAATTATAAGACCAGCACATAAAAAAAGCAAGGCCTTAAAGAAAGCATGAGTTAATAAATGAAAAAAAGCTAAGATAGGATAACCAACAAATAAAATAGACATTATCAAACCTAATTGTCTTAAAGTAGATAAAGCAATAATCCTCCTTAAATCAAACTCAAAATTAGCTCTTAATCTAGCTACAAATATAGTTATTACAGACAAGCCCAAAATAAAAGAACAATCTATATTCAAAATCATATCAGAAAAACGAACCAATAAATAAACCCCAGCAGTTACTAAAGTAGAAGAATGAACTAAAGAAGATACAGGAGTAGGAGCTGCCATAGCAGCAGGCAATCAAGAAGAAAAAGGAATTTGAGCTCTCTTAGTAAACCCAGCCAAAACAATTAAAGAAACAAGATAAAATTCAAAAGAATCCCATATACCTATATAATAAATATAATGCCATCTCCCATAATTTAATATCCAAGCAATAGCTAACAAAATAGCTACATCACCAACTCGATTAATAAGAATAGTCAATATACCTGCTGAGTAAGAATCATAATTCTGAAAATAAATAACTAAGCAATAAGAAACAAGACCTAACCCATCCCATCCAATTAAAATTCTCATCAAATTAGGTCTAACAATTATTATTATTATAGACATAACAAACAAAAAAACCAAAAAATAAAAACGAACTTTATTTAAATCAGACCCCATATATCTCTCTCTGTAATAAATCACTATAGAAGAGATAATAAATACAGAACCAACAAAAATTAAAGATATTCAATCAAACAATAAAGTTATTGTAATTGAACAACCATTCAAAGACAAAATCTCTCAATCCATAATAACTACATAATCCCAAATTAAATATAAAGAACCAATAAAAAAAGAAAAAACACCTAAAATAAATAAAATCAACGAACCTAAAAGGTAAACAGATCAATTACTCAATATAATCCAAGATTATAAACAATACCTATAATTCCACAAATTATTATTCTCGATTAAACTACTTAGATTTAACACCAAAGAAAAACGTCACCCCCTAAAATAATAAGATTTAAAGGAAACAAATGACAAAGAATCAAAACATACTCCCGTAAAGAAACAGGAGTTATTTTAAATAAGCCTCTATAAATAGCCCCATGCTGCACATAAGAATATAAATAAATACTATAACAGCATCTTAAAAATGAAGCAAACCCTAAATAAATAAAACTATAAGATCTTCAACCTATAATACTATTAATTAATATCACCTCACCCAATAAATTGAGAGAAGGAGGAGAAGATATATTATTAGATCTTAAAATAAATCAAAATAAAGAAAGAGAAGGCATTAAAGAAATTAGACCCTTTCTAATTATAAATCTACGACTATTAATACGCTCATAAACAATATTAGCTAAACAAAAAAGACCAGAAGAACAGAAACCATGCCCAATTATTAAAACTAAAGCACCTACAAAGCCCCAAGAATTAGCAGAAAAAATACCACAAATGACAAGACCTATATGAGCAACAGAAGAATAAGCAATCAAAGATTTAATATCCACCTGATATAAACAAATAAAACCAACTATAAATATTCCATATAATCTTAAGCCAATAAAAATATATCCATATATATAAAGATAATCATAAATAAAATGAGAAACACGCAATAAACCATAACCCCCAAACTTCAATAATACGCCTGCTAAAATTATAGAACCAGAAATTGGAGCCTCAACATGAGCCCTAGGAAGTCAAAAATGTACAAAAATCATAGGCATCCTAAATAAAAAAACCAAAATTATAGACATAAACAAATAAATATTACAATCGATCTCAATCAAAAAATAGAATAAACTAAAAGAATAATTTCAAATATAAAAAATACCTAACAAAAAAGGTATAGAAGCAAACAAAGTATAAAACAATAAATAATATCCAGCCCCAACCCGTTCAGGCTGATAGCCCCAACCAAAAATTAAAAATAAAGTCAAAATTAAAGAAGATTCAAAAAACAAATAAAACAAAAATAAATCAGAAGTTGAAAAAGAAAGAACCAAAAAGATCAATAAAAGAAGATTCACAAAAAGGAATTCCTCTCTATAATTAGAAAGACTATAAATCTTATAACTAGCAATAATTATCAATGCAACAATCCATATTCTCAAAAGAATTATACACATAGATAAAGTATCCGCCCCAAAAGAATAACTCACTATACAATAGTGATCCAAAAATCAAAAAGTACATAAATAATAAAAAACACCTAATATTAAATATAAGACCATATACCATCACATATTAAGAAAACATAAAGGGATCAAAAAAAGTAAATATAAAAACATTCTTATCATCCCAAAATAGATAGACCCGAAACATGGTCATTACCATGACAACGAATTATCCCAACAAGAACACCTAAACCCATTGCACCTTCACAGACCGCAAAAGTCAAAAAAACTAAAATAAAATAATAAGAAGAATCATAAAAGCTCAAAAAATAAAATATCAAAAAATAAAGAGACAAAACTAGAAATTCCAATCTTAATAAAGTTAAAAGTAAATGCTTTCGTAAAGAAAAAAAAACAATTAACCCAGAAAAAATCATAAAAAAAAGAGGTAAATAAAATAAAATCATAAGTTTTAATAGTTTAAATAAAAACAATGATCTTGTAAATCATAAATAGAAATAATCTTTAAAACTTCAGAAGGAAGGAAATTACCTTATCACTAATCCCCAAAATTAATATTTTAACTAAACTACCTACTGAAAATGTGTTCAATTTCAATTCTATCAGCAATCACCAGAATCATCTTTATATTAACTAAGCATCCTCTTAGAATAGGATTAATATTAATTATTCAGACCATTTTAATCGCAATAATAACAGGCCTATTAACTAATATATTCTGATTCTCATACATCTTAGTTATATCCATACTAAGAGGAATACTAGTATTATTCATTTATATAGCTAGAGTAGCCTCAAATGAAAAATTTCACACATCATGATCTATAATTCTATGCATTATTCCGCTGACCTTCTCGTCCGCTATCCTCTTCTTCATCATGGATCAATTAGAATCCAGAAGAATACAATCCATGATGAAAAAGAACATACTCGAGGCCAACCAGCTAATAAGATTAGTCAAATTATTTAACTTAAATAATATAGCTATTACAATTATACTCGTATCATTCCTATTTTTGACCATAATCGGCGTATCCTACGTAGCAAATACTTATGAAGGACCGTTACGTATAAAGAGCTAATGAACAAACCTTTACGAAAAAACCACCCACTAATTAAAATCCTTAATAATTCACTTATTGATCTACCAGCACCCTCTAGAATCTCACTATGATGAAATTTAGGATCTCTCCTAAGAATATGTTTAATAATTCAAATCATTACAGGAATTTTTCTAGCCATACACTATACAAGAAATATTGAATTAGCATTTAGAAGAGTCATTCATATCTGTCGAGATGTCAACTACGGGTGACTACTACGAAATATGCACGCTAATGGAGCTTCATTATTCTTTATTTGCTTATATCTACATATTGGTCGGGGTATTTACTATGGATCATATAAACTATTCATAACTTGAACAATTGGAGTTATTTTATTATTCATTATTATAGCAACCGCATTCCTAGGATATGTATTACCCTGAGGACAAATATCCTTATGAGGAGCAACAGTAATTACCAATTTATTATCTGCTATTCCTTATTTAGGAAATAGTATAGTTATATGATTATGAGGAGGATTCTCCGTAGATAACGCCACTCTCACCCGATTTTTCGCACTGCACTTTCTCCTACCATTTATTATTGCAGCACTAGTTATTATTCACTTGTTTTTCCTCCACCAAACAGGATCCAATAATCCCCTAGGATTAAACAGAAACTTTGATAAAATTCCATTCCACCCATACTTTTCTATTAAAGACCTAATGGGAGTATCCATAACTCTTATATTATTTATCCTCCTCAACTTATGGGAACCCCGATTATTAGGAGACCCTGAAAACTTTATCCCTGCTAATCCCCTCGTTACTCCAGTACATATTCAACCAGAATGATATTTTTTATTTGCATACGCAATCTTACGATCCATTCCTAATAAACTAGGAGGAGTAATCGCAATAGTACTATCAATTGCAATTATTTTAATCTTACCAATTACAAATAAAAGTAAATTCCAAAGCACCTCTTTCTACCCAATAAATCAAATTATATTTTGATCATTCTTAGTTATTCTAATCCTGCTAACGTGAATTGGAGCACGACCGGCCGAAGAGCCTTATATCCTTACAGGGCAAATTTTAACCACCCTTTACTTTTCCTATTTTATTATCAATCCCATTTTACTCAAATTATGAGATAAAATTATTTAGTTAATTAGCTTATTAAAGCCTGTATTTTGAAAATACAAGAAAAAGAATGAATTCTTTATTAACTTAAATAAAATAGCATTTTACTCTCTTTTTAGTGAAGTAAATGCTTTAATCCAAGCCTAATATCCACTAAACCTTTTAGTTCACTTAAAAAATACAAATACTATATAATACAGAACATCCTTTGCTTCCTCCTATAAAAGTTATAAAATAAACAAAATAACACCTGAAAAAAATCAAATAATTCAAAGATAAAGGTAAAAACATCCTTTAACTTAAATAAAATAGCATTTTACTCTCTTTTTAGTGAAGTAAATGCTTTAATCCAAGCCTAATATCCACTAAACCTTTTAGTTCACTTAAAAAAATACAAATACTGTATAATACAGAACATCCTTTGCTTCCTCCTATAAAAGTTATAAAATAAACAAAATAACACCTGAAAAAAATCAAATAATTCAAAGATAAAGGTAAAAACATCCTTTAACTTAAATAAAATGGCATTTTACTCTCTTTTTAGTGAAGTAAATGCTTTAATCCAAGCCTAATATCCACTAAACCTTTTAGTTCACTTAAAAAAATACAAATACTGTATAATACAGAACATCCTTTGCTTCCTCCTATAAAAGTTATAAAATAAACAAAATAACACCTGAAAAAAAAATCAAATAATTCAAAGATAAAGGTAAAAACATCCTTCAAGTTAAATACATTAATTTATCATAACGATAACGGGGCAAGGTTCCCCGAACCCAAATAAATATAAAAATTAAAAAAACCAACTTAAAAAAGAAAAGAATAGAATACAAATCACAACCCAAAAATAAAACACAACATAATAATCTTATAAAAATAATATTTATATACTCAGATAAAAAAATAAAAGCGAATCCTCCTCTTCTATATTCAACATTAAAACCAGAAACCAACTCAGACTCCCCCTCCGCAAAATCAAATGGAGAACGATTAGTTTCCGCCAGACAAGAAGAAAATCAAGAAAAAAAAAGAGGAAAAGAAAAAAATACAAACCAAATATTTTCTTGATACTTCATAAAATCAAGAAAATTAAAACTATAAACAAACAACAACACACAAATTAAGATCAAAGCTATTCTTACTTCATAAGAGATAGTTTGAGCAACTGAACGAATACCTCCTAAAAGAGCATAATTAGAATTAGATCTTCAACCAGCTAATAAAACTCCATAAACACCCGTCCCAGTACAACATAAAAAAAATAAAGCCCCAAAATTAAAATTATACACATTAACCAAATACGGAAAAAGAACTCATAAAGAAAAAGATAAAATTAATATAAAAACAGGAGAAAAATAATAAATAATAAAATTAGAATAATAAGGATAAGTCTGCTCCTTAAAAAAAAGCTTAATTCCATCAGAAAAGGGCTGTATAAGGCCCATAAAACCAACCTTATTAGGTCCTTTTCGCAATTGAATATATCCTAAGACCCTCCGTTCCATTAAAGTAGTAAACGCAACTGCGATTAACACACAAATTAAAGTAAGAAAATAAGAAATTAAAAACACTACTACCTGTAAAGTTACTCTACATAAATAAATTCTAAATTTACTGCATTTTTCTGCCAAAATAGCAATATTAATCAAAAAAATAAGAAATATTCCATACGCCCGGTCCTTTCGTACTAAAGCATACCAATATAATTAAGGATAGAAACTGACCTGGCTTACGCCGGTCTGAACTCAGATCATGTAAAAAATTAAGGGTCGAACAGACCCAGTACATAGACTTCTACACCTATAACTTATTTTAATCCAACATCGAGGTCGCAAACTCCTTCATCAATATGAGCTCTCCAAAGAAATTACGCTGTTATCCCTAAGGTAACTTAGTCTTATAATCACAAATATATGGATCAAAAAAACATTAATTAATGAAATCTAAAAATAGAAGTTCTTAAAATTCTACAGTCGCCCCAACAAAATAATTTTCCCACTCCAAAAAATAAATCACTAAATTATTAGAACTTCAAATTATAAAGATCTATAGGGTCTTCTCGTCCAATAAATAAATTTAAGCTTTTTAACTTAAAAATTAAGTTCTCAAAATTAAACCAAAGAAAGTTAATATCTCGTCCAACCTTTCATACAAGCCTCCAATTAAAAGACAAATGATTATGCTACCTTAGCACAGTTAGGATACTGCGGCCATTCAAAACTTCATTGGGCAGGCTAGACCTTAAATAAATAAACTAAAGGACATGTTTTTGTTAAACAGGCGAACATTAAATTTGCCGAGTTCCTATAATTTAATTCACTAAAATACTAATTTAATCATTATTACAAAAAATATTAAATTAATCAAATTATTCAAGTATAAAAATAAAGAAAATTAAATAAATCAAATTAAAGAATAATCTATAACGAAATAAATGATGGCTGATATCAAGCCTACAAAATCTTAATAAGTTATAACTTATATAATTAATCCTGAGCTTATCCCCAAGAATATTAGAAACTTAAAATAAAAGAAATTAAATTTTCTTTTAATAAATAAAAATCCTAAATTAAATTTAATTCCAAGAAAACCAGATATTTAGAAACGAATAACATTTCATTACCATAATTAAATTATTAATAATTTTACTACATTAACCAACATTCAATTATATCTCTTCTAATTTCGGGAAACCTATAATAAATATAATAAATTAAAAAACCCTGATACAAAAGGTACACTAAATTAAAGTTACTTCCAATTAACACCTAATCAATCCTTTACAGTACCATTCACTATAACAAAAATAATTTTTTCTATAAAAAATACTTAAAACTAAGTTATTTCTATTTAAAAATAAAAACTTATAAATAAAATAAGAAACTACTTTCAAATCAAGTTGAATTGCACAACTAAATTATTAGTGTAAATAATAATACTCACTAAAAGTTATGATTTGATATAACCAGGCCTGCTTTCCAGTAGGCCTACTTTGTTACGACTTATCCCATTTTAAAAAACGAGAGTGACGGGCGATATGTACATAATCTAGAGCTAATTCAATTTTGTATTTTAACAAAATTTACTATCAAATCCAATTTCAAAACTAATTTTCATACAAGCCTTCCATAAATAAATTTAATGTAATCCACCTCTTCTTTATTATTGCTGCACCTTGACCTGACATCATCCACATTAATGATTCATGAAAATTACCCTTACAAGACACTCAATGACAGAGGTATACAAGCCTAAATAAAGTAAAATTTATCGTGGATCATCGATCACAGGGCAGATTCCTCTGATCAGACTAAATTACCGCCAAATTCTTTTAATTTAAAGATCTTATCTATTAATACTAAGGCTATAAAATTAACAATTCATAATAATGGGGTCTCTAATCCCAGTTTCACCTTGAACCTTCATATTTAATCATCCAAAATTATCCAAATTAAAACATAAATTTCACCCCTAAACTTTAAAATTAAATAAATAAAAATAAATTAAATATTAAGCCAATCAAATTTACTTGCCTCTAATTGTATAACCGCGACTGCTGGCACAACATTGGTCAGAACTAAATAAATTAGCTATTTCTATAATTATATAAAAAATAAAATAAAGAACTGCGACTAATAATTAAAACCCATTTAGATAAACTTAATCACACAAAAATATACATGTACAACCAAATAAAAGTAAATTCTAAAAGCCAGAATCAAACTTTCTGTGTGTCATATATTCTGTGGTACATTATAGATTTATCCCCCCTCCTCTGTCCTCCCTGGCGCAGCATCCTTCCTCCGAAGTGGCGACTACCAAAATTTTTACATTAATAAACCAATATTAGATTATAACTTACTATTAAATATTTTATATAATTAAACCTTCTTCTATACAAAGATAGTTACCGTATCTCATGAATACGACAGCCGTTCTCAATTACGATCAGACTTAACAGTCACAAGCAACGTCCTCATTTCCAAACCCAACATGGAAATGACGATTGGCTCTGCCCGTGCAATACACGGTATACCTTAATCATCTATCATCAGAGTCCCCAATAGGAAAATATTTACATATATACCATACCTGGATTCTTATCATGATTCTACCATCTCCCATATGTCCCATACATAGACCTCTACCATGCCTCCCATACATAGTTTCATCCCTGGATACGGATAGGGGGGGGGGGTATCGTTAACCTTCTCATATAAGCTATCAGCTTATAAAATAAATTAGAGTACATCAAATAACTTGACTACCATGTGATTATAACTCACAAAATATACTCTACATAAATACATAGTTAATGGCTATTTTTATTTTAAAAATAAAAACACTAACTATAAATCACAAGAAAATAAAAAATCATTTTTTTTCTTACTTTAAAAAACTTAAAACTCTGGTACTTATAATTCTATTTTCTTTCCACAAAACTTAAAATTTAATCATAAAAATCATTTTTTTTCCACTTTTATTTCAATTTCTTACTTATTGGAACCCATCAAATAAACTTAATCACACAAAATTATTTTGATCATAACTCAAATTGAAATTTCAATAGACTCATTCAAATAATACAATCATCTTGTAGACATTATCGAGAGATAAGGCATCCACGTGCCCTTGCCATTCCTAATTACAAATTAAAAAATACAAACTCAACCCAAAAACATTTCACAATATAAATAAAATCATAACTCAAATTGAAATTTCAATAGACTCATTCAAATAATACAATCATCTTGTAGACATTATCGAGAGATAAGGCATCCATCATAACTCAAATTGAAATTTCAATAGACTCATTCAAATAATACAATCATCTTGTAGACATTATCGAGAGATAAGGCATCCACGTGCCCTTGCCATTCCTAATTACAAATTAAAAAATACAAACTCAACCCAAAAACATTTCACAATATAAATAAAATCATAACTCAAATTGAAATTTCAATAGACTCATTCAAATAATACAATCATCTTGTAGACATTATCGAGAGATAAGGCATCCACGTGCCCTTGCCATTCCTAATTACAAATTAAAAAATACAAACTCAACCCAAAAACATTTCAAACAGAAGAAAGAAAGATCTATGTACCAAGGAATATATTTTATAATATAAATAAAATCATAACTCATATTGAAATTTCAATAGACTCATTCAAATAATACAATCATCTTGTAGACATTATCGAGAGATAAGACATCCACGTACCCTTGCCATTCCTAATTACAAATTAAAAAATACAAACTCAACCCAAAAACATTTCAAACAGAAGAAAGAAAGATCTATGTACCAAGGAATATATTTTATAATATAAATAAAATCATAACTCATATTGAAATTTCAATAGACTCATTCAAATAATACAATCATCTTGTAGACATTATCGAGAGATAAGGCATCCACGTACCCTTGCCATTCCTAATTACAAATTAAAAAATACAAACTCAACCCAAAAACATTTCAAACAGAAGAAAGAAAGATCTATGTACCAAGGAATATATTTTATAATATAAATAAAATCATAACTCAAATTGAAATTTCAATAGACTCATTCAAATAATACAATCATCTTGTAGACATTATCGAGAGATAAGGCATCCACGTGCCCTTGCCATTCCTAATTACAAATTAAAAAATACAAACTCAACCCAAAAACATTTCAAACAGAAGAAAGAAAGATCTATGTACCAAGGAATATATTTTATAATATAAATAAAATCATAACTCAAATTGAAATTTCAATAGACTCATTCAAATAATACAATCATCTTGTAGACATTATCGAAAAGGGAGGCATCAAATACAAAAATAAGCCCAAATTATCCCCAAAAACGAACAAAATACAAAAATTAAAAAACAAAAATTAAAAAATACAAACTCAACCCAAAAAGAAAATAAAAATAAATACTACATATCCCCAATTTTGTAATAAACAAAAAAAATTGGGGAAA